GAATTTTTATTCGATAAACCAAAAAAACAAAGAATGAAATAATTGGAATCACTAATGCATACATTGTTGTATTAGATCGAAATCTGAAGGTTCTTTCTTGACCTAACTAAAAAGATGCGCATTTCTAATATATATATGAAAAATACAAAATAGAACTTCTAAAGCAAAAGAAAATAGAAATTACTAGTCTTAGAATATAGTTGAACCAAAACACCTATTTTTTTGAGTGATCATGTGATAACTTTTTGTTCTCATTCATTCAAGATATTTAAGATATTATATGAGTGAACTCATTACGGAATCTAATTAGTTAAAATGAAAGTAAAAGTTTTATAAGATTAATGTTCGCTCTAAAATATATAGATTCGATCCAATAAAACAAATGATAAAAATAGGAATAATTTTCTAATTTGATTCCATAATGATTGGAAAAGAGTTAGTTTTATTTTAAAACGAAATTACACTACCCAGTTCTTATTATTCGTTTATAAGTTGAATTGAAAAATGATCCAAGAATGCATTTGCTGATTGCAAACGCGGTATGGGTAGATGTTACAGATGATGAATCAATTTTTTTATATAGTTGTGACTTTATCCTTGTTAGTGCTGTCTATAATGATAGATGACTCAAAAACTTTCAATTGGTTTTTTTCTCCTATTTTGCAAAAAAGGAAACTCAGGTAAGTGCTTTTTTATAAACATATGTATAAAAAGACCATATTTCATTTAGCTCCTTGATGCCTACCATAACTAGTTATTTCGGTTTTCTACTAACGGCTTTAACTATAACCTCAGCTCTATTTATTGGTCTGAGCAAGATACGACTTATTTGAAATTAATTGCACAAAATCTTTCTGCGAACTTCTGTGTATTTTTACCCCGTTAATTGCCAATTCTTGGTCATTGAGATTGATGGTAATTCGGATTAATATTTAGGTATAGATATTACCTCTTTTTTCTCCTTTCAAACAAATTGAAATGATTGAAGTTTTTCTATTTGGAATTGTGTTAGGTCTAATTCCTATTACTTTGGCTGGATTATTTGTAACTGCCTATTTACAATACAGGCGTGGCGATCAGTTAGACCTTTGATTAATTAACATCTCTTTTTTTGATTGACCTCCTCCTTTCTTTAATATCCAGGAGGTCAAATAAAGATTGCTGTTCCAGTTAGTGTTTCAGTCAAATTCCATCGAAGAAGATACAAATCACGCTCTGTAGGATTTGAACCTACGACATCGGGTTTTGGAGACCCACGTTCTACCGAACTGAACTAAGAGCGCTTTCTTCTCATAAAAGAAAAGACTGTAAAGAAAAGGATTGGCCCCAATACATCTTGTATGCACACATATAGTATCATCATAAGAATAAAAGATTCTATATGATATGTCCAACGTGAATTGATCTCAAAAAATCCCTCGTTACTGCTCAAAGGAGCAGTAATAGGTAGGGATGACAGGATTTGAACCCGTGACATTTTGTACCCAAAACAAACGCGCTACCAAGCTGCGCTACATCCCTTCCATTGGTCTACAGTGTCATTGTAGAGAATTCCTGTCTTGTTTTCCACATCGTTATTGCCTCTATTAAAATCTAGAATTTTTATGTCCATTTCGCCTTTTTGGTCTCATTTAACATATAATAATAGTAAAATACTTCTGGAACCCCTAGGAAAAATAAACGAGTCTTTTTGGGAAATAGTGGGGAAGAAAAGGACGTTTTTTCTGTATTTAACAAAAAGTAAATCTTATTTACTGGATGATTGTACATTTCAATATGTATTATCTTATGTATGTATTACTATAAAAGGAGGTTTTTCAATGCGAGATCTAAAAACATATCTTTCCGTGGCACCGGTACTAAGTACTCTATGGTTCGGTTCTTTGGCAGGTTTATTGATAGAGATTAATCGTTTTTTCCCGGATGCGTTGACGTTCCCCTTTTTTTCATTCTAGTTATTGACGTGGGAAGGAATAAAGAAGATTAGAGATACAATTAAATAAAGCCCCTTCTTTTCTCTTTTTTCCCTAGAAAAAGGGAGGAAAGAGAAAGAATATTACATTCAACAGCTGTGAGAGTCGGGTTCAGGTTGGAATTAAATTAATATGAATTTCTATGTATTAAATTTCTATGGAAGTCGAATACAAACTCTGGTTCTAGGGAAAGCGTATTCTAGACGATAATTATATGAAATACTGTACTGTTGAAATATAGTTTAGAAATCTTTCTATGGTATTTCCTATATTGATTGTAATGAAATCTTGCATAAGAGGATAGCTAGTTACAAATTTTTTCCTTCCTTTCTTCTTTTTCGTTTCGAATTGAAAAAGGAAGAGTTGAGTAAATGAAAAATCCAAAGGAGGTTCATGGCTAAGGGTAAAGATGTGCGAATACCGGTTCTTTTGGAATGTACCGCTTGTGTTCGAAACGGTGTTAATAAGGAATCAACGGGGATTTCCAGATATATTACTCAAAAGAACCGGCACAATACGCCTAATCGATTGGAGTTGCTAAAATTCTGTCCATATTGTAACAAACATACGATTCATGGGGAGATAAAGAAATAGATCGAACGAACCGAGCACCGGCGCCCTTATCTTTCTTACAAGGAAAGGGCAAAAATGACATTATATATATATAACATATTTAACATAGTTAAAGATAATTATAAACAAACCAAATCCTATTTATTTATTCTAATAAAAGATACGGCTGAAATAGGATTTTAGGGATAAGAAATAAACTAACCAAACCATGGAAAAATCTAAGCGAACTTTTCTTAAATCCAAGCGATCTTTTCGTAGGCGTTTGCCCCCGATCCAATCGGGGGATCGAATTGATTATAAAAACATGAGTTTAATTAGTCGATTTATTAGTGAACAGGGAAAAATATTATCTAGACGAGTGAATAGATTGACCTTGAAACAACAACGATTAATTACTATTGCTATAAAACAAGCTCGTATTTTATCTTTGTTACCTTTTCTTAATAATGAGAAACAATTTGAAAGAACCGAGTCGACCACCAGAACTCCCAGTCTTAGAGCCAGAAAAAGATAGGTTTACTCTTTCTTCACTTGAATTCAAATGCCCATCTGAACTCAAACGCGGATTTCTTTTTTGTTGGAAAAATCCAAGAATCCGGATTGAAGTCTCGTGTCGTAAGAAAAAAAAGAATAATCTGGGAAGAATAAAATTTTTTATTGAACGTGTTGATTCATATTTATTTTGACTACTTTCTGATATTTTATCATATTCTAATTCTATTCATTTTTATTCGATCTTCCCGGAGTTCATTCTCCGGGCAACTCCGTTTAACCGGTGGATTCTTTCCAACCTACTTCTTTTATGATCTCATTGGAAATCATATAAAGACAATTCCTATTTGATATAGCTATTTGTGCAAGTATTTTACGATTAAGAAGCAACTGTCTCTTGTACAGATCATTTATTAATCTACTATAACTATAGCATACCCCCCTTTCACGAATTGCTGCATTTATTCGAGTGATCCACAAACGACGAAAGTTTATTTTTTGCCTATCCCTATCCCGATGAGCCGAAACCAAAGCTCTTATTTTTTGTTGAGTAATAGTTCGAGTAAGTCTTGAATGAGCCCCCCGAAAGCTTGATGCAAATAAACGAATTCTTGTTCTACGTCTCCGAGCGATATATCCCCGTCTAATTCTGGTCATTGAATAAATGAAACTTTAACGAATAACTAATAGATTTCCTTTCTTTCAGTTATTCTTTTGCCCCTTTCCTAGTATATTAATAACAAAACGGATTTTTCCAATGTATAAACTAAAAATTCCAATGGCTTTCGCTACTATAACCTTCCCAACCACGATTTTTTATTTTTTTATAGGCATTTCACCTCGAAATACGAAATTGTACTATACTAGGTTAAAAAAAATAGCAATGATAACTAAATAGTGGATTCCATCGTTTCTATGGTTACTTCTTAAACGGTGAGGTCTTCTCTATACACCGGAGCCCTTACTTCATTTAATCAATGTTATTGCTAACTTGTATAGTTCACATTCTTCGGCTCTACCCATGAATTATCCAGTAATAGGTCTTTCACAACGAGCTCTACCTATACAGTAACGGTATTTAATTATGAAAGTTGGCTGGGTAGCTGACCCTGTTAGTCCGTTCTTGCAAGAGGGGTCTATGTTACTAAGATTTCCTCCGCTTAATGGATAACCATTTGCTACCAATGGAGAATTACTTCTCATCTTGAATTGAAGTGAGTGGTTTTACACCAATAGAAACCATAAATTTCATACACAATAAAAGGGATATGACCCCATTTTCTTATTTTTAGATAGTAAATGTAGTTTGTTTTTCCGTTCTATCCTATTTGATCATTGATATTCGAACATTGTTCTCTTTCCTTTGTTCTAGTTTATGATCTGAACGAGTCGCACATACACCCTAGTACATGTTCCTCGACGCTGAGGGCATCCCCGAAGCGCGGGGGATTTTGTGACATTTCTGATTGGCTGTCTTGTATTTCTAATAAGTTGTTTAATCGTTGGCATGTTGAATCATATACATAATGGGCTGGTTTAGATCGATCCTAACCGTATGATTATGAATGACTTTTATTCAATAGAATAGAATCGATAGATCAATAGAATCATCAATCAATAGATAGTAAATAAATAAAAGTCATAGAATATTAAACGCGGCAGGGTTCATTTTAAATCACGAATTGACGCGAAATTCAGGCTATTTATTGTCATTCAACCGCTACAAGATCAACAATTCCATAAGCTTGGGCCTCTGTTGCTGACATAAAAATATCTCTTTCCATGTCTTCGGATACAACCCAGAAGGGTTTCCCCGTTCTTTGTACATAAACCCTTGTCAGGGTTTCACGTAGTTTCAGCAGTTCTCCCACTTCCAGGATGAATTCTCCCGTTGCTACTTCAGAAAAAGAACCAGCGGGTTGATGGATCATTACCCTGATGATATAAGATAAAAAAGGTTTC